CCTTGGCCAAATCCACCCACATTAGGATTACTCGTTAATGGCTGATCAAGTTTGATAGATTCGCCCTCTGAAACAAGAAGTTCGGGTCCTGGGGGGATAATATCAACCACTTGACGTCCATCCGACGCATCTGTTATGGTTATTTCATATCCCCCTTTTTCTTTTCGTATGATTTTACTTACTATACCAGCCGCTGTAGCATTATAAACTGTATTGTTACTCTTGCTCCCGTCAGGATAAATCTGGCCCCTTCCTCTATTCCCGCCTACATATATGGGATATTTTAAAAAGTGAACATCTTTATTAGTAGCGGGGTCTGGAGAAAGAATAGGAAAGGTTATTTCACTATATTTCTGACCAGGAACAGGACCTATAACAAGAATATTTTTTTTAGTGGGGCGATAGTTTTGAAAAGACAGATTGCCTATCTTTTCTTTCATCTCCGGCGAAATACGATCGGGGGGGGCTAATTCAAACCCCTCAGGTAAAATAAGAACAGCCCCCACATTCAACCCCCCCCTTTTACCATTAGCAAGAACTTGTTTCACTTGCATATCATAAGGAATTCGAACAACTGCTTCAAATACAGTATCAGGAAGTACCGCTTGTGGAACCTCAATTTCCACGGGCTTATTAGCTAAATGGCAATTGGCACATACAATCCGCCCGGTCGCTTCTCGTGGATTTTCATAACCCTGCTGTGCAAAAATGGGATATGCATTTGAAATGGATGTCCGAGTTATGATATATATCATCATCGATACGGAAATAGAGCGAGTAATCTCTTTCTTTATCCAAGAAAAGGTATTTTTAATTTGCATGGTCCAATCATTGATCCCGAAAATTTCTACAATAAAATTAGGTAGGTCGCTTGTATAGTCCCTATCCACAATTCTGCTATTTACTGAAATAATTTTACTGGAATATAGGAATAGGAGAAATTCTCGTCTCGGTCGAAAGAGTAAGTACGTTTTTAAATGTTTTGCTTATGTAACATATTATAGTTGGATCAGTCATTCATTGAATGATAAATCACTACAAGTGATGGAGATACACGATTTAAATAACGAAAGATCCAATATTTAAAAATTGTATCTAGAATGACTGGAAAAGTGGAAACAAGACCAGATATAATTTGGTCATTATGAGCAAATCCAAAATCTTTGTAGACATAGCCAATCATAAGTTCCCAACCATGGGGTGAATGGAATCCGATACATAAATCAGTTAATAAAAGAATAGAAAAAGCTTTTATTGTGTCACTTAAGTTATATAGGAATTCTTGAACCCAAGAGTTAAGAATAACAAGTTCTTCATTACCCAGAATAGAATAACCACTGAAAATAATGAAACAGATTATATTTGTCGATAAGTGCAAAATCGTATGGATATGATCCTCGTTGTGCATCTTGATCAATTGGTTCGTTTCCTTGTGGATTCCGATACGAAGCGTTTGTAGATCTGTTTCCGGGTCTTCTTTTATCATTTCGTCCAAGAGTAAGAGTTCTTCTAATTCTATGAATTTTTCTAGAATACTCTTTTCTTGAATATCAGTCAAAAAAGTTTCAGATTGCCTAGTATTCCACCAATTAGTAACCCAAGATTCAAGACTTTTATTAAATGAGAGAGAGATCCACCAGGGCAAAAATACTATAGATGTAAGATATAGAAGAGGAAGAAATAATTTATTTTTTGCCATTTTTTCATCTGTAAATTGGAATTCTTAATGAACCCACCTGATTCGTCGAATTTATGTGATCTAATATTTGATTTTTCTATCAACCATAAGTTCTATTACAAGGCATCTAACCTATGAATCTATTTCATATTTTTTATTTGTTTTTTATTTGTGATTCAGCGGTTAGTCCTTGAATCTAGAAAGAATACAGAAATAGAATAAGAGCCCCCTTCGAATTCGAATGAAGAAATAATTCAAAAAATCTTGTTTCCGGATACCTCCATTGATAAAATTCGAAGCCCTTTCGATGAATTCCTGAAAGAACCACTTCAATGAATATTATTCGGATTTCGAACCAAAGGAACTCCCCTTCTGTCAAAATAGAAACTATTTTGAAAAAAAAAATTCGCCAGCCACCCCCACAGTAAAAATGGGGAGAGATTTCTATTTATGAAGAATATTGTGATGTCATGATCAAAAATGAGTAGAAAAACAAGACAAAGACAGAAAAGTTTTCGTTATAAGAGATCCAATCCTTTGATCATTAAGAAGCACAAAAGAAAGGAGAGATCATTTACAAGATATGATCTATCTGTATCTAATGTATCAATTCATATTGAAAATAAAAAGAGAAATTCTTTATTCCGAAATGTTTTGATATACAAGATGAATCCATTATTTCGATTTGTTACTTGTTTTTCACTGAATTGAGTTGAGTGGATTTCCATACACTACACATAAAAAAACAAATTTTTCGGACAAAAAAGTTTCGTTTTATGGCCCTTCCGTATATGTCTACTTTGGCTCGAATGAACGTTTTGAAAAAAACAAAACCTTAAGCTATGCTATAGTATGCTATAGAAAGAAAAGAGAATTCTTGAATTTTTCCCCTCCCACTGAGAAAGAATTTATTCTTCAGTTCAAGTTAATTTAAAACTACTTCAAGTGGTACGCGCAAGAAATAGGCCAATTCGGTAGCTTTTTGATCAATTTCTCGCCGAGTCAAATTCTCATCACTACGCGTCAAGGGAAGGTTCCCCCGTCCTTTGACTTCCACACAAATGGTACGACGATCAAAAATCCCCCCCTTTTTAACTTCTATTCTGATGGACTTAATATCTTTTATACGGAATCGTAGGAAGATACGACGATTTTTTCCAGGAAATCCCCAACGAAAAATACACGCCATTCCGTCTTTTCTATCGAATCGATCATAGCCACTACCCACATTCCACAAAATTGTGCACCACAAATAGGAACTAATAAAGAGACCCGCGATCCCGTAGAAAGACATCACGATCCCCTGTGGGAAAAAATTTATTTCCTGAGACGGAACTAAAGATATCAAATTCTTACCGAGATAACTGGAAGTTCCAACCAATACGAATCCTAATGAACCTAAAAAAAGGATAAAGGCCCAGCAGAAATTACTTATTTTTCGAGACCCCACTATAAGTTTTATCCATCTATGTTTTGATCGCCAACTCATACTAGATCCAGTTACATTTTATTGGAATTGAGAAAATAGTCCAAATGGATTTTATTTTCCTTTTTTTATTCCCGAAGTAACTCTCATCAACTAGCGCCATTCTCATGTAACTCTTTAGGAGTAATTGATCAAATTGGTTAGGGCTAAAATAATAACATTCACTTTATATGATCTCCCATAGATATCTACATCCATATAGATAAGATACATTGACTTTACATTTCAGATATCCGCCTCGATTCCGATCTATTTGAATATAGCCATAACCCATTTACCCATATCATATAGTTACGCATACATAATAGCCCCCTCATTTATGTTTGTAAGAAGCCGTATGTTACACCATATTCTATTAAATAGATATCCGCGTTATCTATATCTAAGTATTAAAAAAATAGATGAGATTGGGACCCGTCGTATCTAAACAATCTTGTTTTTTTGAACATGAAGAGATAAAGAAGCCATTGCAATTGCCGGAAATACTAGGCCTACTAAAGGCACAAAAATAGAGGGTAAGTTTGTCATAGAATGGGTACCTCGATGTAATATTTGTACCTGTTATAAAGATATCTTATAATAATTATAATTCGTATATAATTATACTAAGTATATCTAAGTGAGTATATATAATAAAGAAATGCAAGGAATGTCTAATTAAAGAATGTATATGTATAATTAAATAAATAAGACTTATTCATCTTTCTACATGAAATAGAAAAATATATGTATGATAAAATTCATTCTTGTCTTATCATTTGAATTCCAATTTTGATTTTATTTTTATTTAATTAGAAATTTTCTCGAAAGATTCACTAGAATTCGATCCAACAAGAGGGATTCTTAGGCAAAATAGAGATTTCTCGGGAGAAAGGATGCTCTATAGCTATATTTTCTATATTTTAATTATATATACATACACAGCAAAAAGGAAAAAGAAAATTAGTTTTATTTGCCTAATTTGAATTTCGCATAAGGCAAAATTTTTTTTTTTTTTTTATCTTGTTGATAGAGGTTTCCTGATTACTAATCAGTAATATCGGTATAAAAAAAAGAATTGTCCACATGATTCTTTATTTTATAAATTTACAATTAAATCTTATGTCACCAAAGAAAAAATACATTCTTCGGATTTTTACTTTGATTCCGATAAACTAACTATTTTTTTCACTCCAAATAAAATAATTGAACTTATTAATGGAATTTTAATTCAAAGGAAAAAAGGCGTGAAGCTTCAATAACTCACTCAAAACACCCTTTAAAGGATTACGTGGTACGATTGGATCGAATAAGCCCTTATGGAATAAATATTCAGCCGCTTGTGAACCTTCAGGTACTGTCTTATTCAATGTTTGTTCAATTACTCTTTTACCAGCAAATGCAATGTAGGCATTAGGTTCGGCAATAATGATATCCCCCAACATCCCAAAACTAGCCGTCACCCCACCAGTAGTAGGAGATGTAAGGATAGATACATAGAATAACTTTTTTTTTGATTGATAATCATATAAGGCAGCAGATATTTTAGCCATTTGCATCAAGCTCAAACTTCCTTCTTGCATACGTGCTCCTCCGGAAGCACACACTAGAATAAGAGGTAAAAATTGATTGGTAGCATACTCGATCAAGCGGGTGATTTTCTCGCCTACTACAGATCCCATACTACCCCCCATAAACTGAAAATCCATAACTCCAATTGCTATGGGAATACCGTTTATTCGACCTGTGCCTGTTTGAACAGCTTCGGTTAATCCTGTGTTTCTTTGATAAGAATCAATACGATCTTTATAAGGTTCTTCCTCCGAATGAAATTCAATAGGATCCAGAGAAACCATG